TAGAAACTTATAAAATTTCACAAAGTACGACTGATAAAGAAAAAGTACAAATTGGACTTAATTCAATTTATAGTTTAATTGATAAAGGTTCAAAAAAAAATGTTTATCATAAAAATACAGCAGCACGAAAAAAAGCAAAATTAGCTGCTTTATTAAAAACTGCATAATTTAAAATAATTAAAAAAAATTGTTTACACTTTAAAATAACCTATTCAAACTTAGGTTATTTTATTTAAAACTTTTTATTAATTTTACTAATTAATAAAATCAACCTTTCTAAATTAAGCTTATTTTTATAAGTAAGTTAAAATTTCTTCTAACAACCATACATTATAATTATAATATATAAAAATTCTTAACTCATATTAATAAAAAACTAAGTACCACCAATATAAAAATCAATAATTGATAAATTTAATATGTTAGAATTTTACTTCATTTTTACAAATTAGTCCCCCTAATAAAACTTAGTAATTATTAAATTTAAAATAATTTACTAATAAAACTTTTAAACTACTATATGATGAATTACACAACTGCTCTACCTGATTTTATTGAAATGCAACGAGTAAGTTTTTGTTGGTTTATTGCTCAAGGTCTAACTGAAGAATTAAACACTTTTTCAAGAATTTATGATTTTAGTCAAAATACAGAATATGTTTTGTTTGGACAAGAATATAGTTTAGTAAAACCTATTTATAATATTGTCCGAGCTAAAAAATATACAGCAAATTATTCTGCTCAACTAGTGATTCCTTTAGAAGTTCGAAATAAAAAAACAAATATTATAAAATATCATAGTAAATTTCCTATTATTAACTTACCTTTAATGACAAGTTCTGCAACTTTTGTTATTAATGGTTGTGAACGTGTGATTGTTAGTCAAATCATTCGAAGCCCCGGTGTCTATTTTGAGAAAAATAAGCATCAAAAAAAAAATAAAAAGATTAAAAAAATAATATCGAGTGAAATTGGAAAATTAAAAAGTTTTACTCCACCAAGTGAAATATTTCCTACGGAAAATAGATTATATTTTTTAAAACCAACCATTAAAAAAAAATTAATTAACGATAAAAAAAAGAAAATACGATTTATTAAAAAAGAGGAAGATTGGAATTGGCAAGGAGAAACAATTAATAGTTATTCATTTAAACAATTAAAAGATTATGAAATTAATTTTAGTTTTTCATTTATTGAATATTTTAAAATTTATAAAAGTTTATTCAAAATCCAAAACTTATCAATAAAAAAAACACGAATTAAAGTTTTTTTAAAATGGTTAGTATGTAATGAAAACTTCGTATTACTTGATAATAAACATAGAATTTTTTTAATTGTTAATTGTTTTAATTTATTAATAAAAACAGTTATAAAATATAAAATTTTAAAAAAACAAACTAACAATCCTAATGATGATATAACACTTACAAAGTTTAAACAAATTAAAAAATTATATGATAATGTATTTCAGAACTCACTCCAATTATTAAACTTAAATCTTAATATAAAACTACTTGTTTTTTTACTTCGAGATTTAGATAATTTTACCCAACTTAATAACTTTAATTTTTTAAAATTAAACGTCACACCAAAAATTAGGGTAATTGTTAATAACCATAAAATACAACCTAATCTATATTTTACTAATAGTTTTAAAGAACTCATTAAATTTAAATATAACTTTACTAAAACAGAAAAAGATAAAAGAAGAAGTCAATCACAAACAAAAATCTTTAAAAATAAGACAAAATATTTAAAAACAAAGTCTAAAATTATTCAATATAAAGAAGATCATTTAATAAAAGATATTTACAAAAAAAAATATGAAGAAAAAGAATTATATACTGCAACATTAATCCCTGAATATGGATCATGGATTCGGTTTGGCTTTCAAAAAAATACAAAAATTAATATTTCGAAATATCCTATAAAAAATCAAGAAGATGAAATTATTATTCAACTTGATAAAGTAACACAAAAACCAATTATTCATTTATTAAAAGAAATGGGTGTTACTGATTTAGAAATTTGCCAAAATTTACAAAATTCTGAATTTTTCTATTTTAATAATCCTGTATTAACTCATTCAATTTATGAACCAGATAAACTATTACGTTTCAATTTAAATAAAAATTACTATAAAAATATTTCAGAATTTTCTAGAATTTTTGATCCCTCTTATTATCGTTTAGGAAAAATTGGTCGTTCAAAATTAAATAATAGACTAAATATAAAACTATCCAAACGAATTACTACAATTACATATGAAGATATCTTTGCAATAATTGACAAATTAATAACCTTATCTACCTCTAAACAAATTAGTGATGACATTGATCATTTAAAAAATCGACGAGTTCGTTCAGTAGGAGAATTATTACAAAATCTGTTTCGCATTGGATTCCAAAGATTATTAAGAAAATTACGAAGTCAAACAAATAAAACATATTCTAGTCAATTATCAAGTTTTAATATAGTCGGCGCAACTATTAGAGAGTTTTTTGGAGCGAGTCAATTATCTCAATACATGGATCAAACAAATCCGTTATCCTCATTGACACATAGACGAAGAATTAGTGGGTTAGGACCTGGAGGGTTTGATCGCGATCGAATTAGTTTTGCTGTTCGAGATATTCACCCAAGTCATTATGGACGGATTTGTCCAATTGAAACACCTGAAGGTCAAAATGTAGGCTTAATTGCTTCACTAACAACATGTGCTCGGGTTAATGAATCTGGTTTTTTAGAAACACCCTTTTGGAGAGTTATCAATGGGAAAGTTATTAAAACTGGAGCTCCTATTTATTTAACAGCTGATATTGAAGATTTTTATAAAATTGCTCCTGCTGATATTTCGACAAATGAGGAGAATTATTTAACCAAAAATTTAATTCCAATACGTTACAAGCAAGATTTTTTAACTGTTACTCCATCTGAAGTTGATTTTATTGCGGTTTCTCCAATTCAAGTTGTTTCCGTTGCTGCATCTTTAATACCATTTTTTGAACACGATGATGCCAACCGAGCTTTAATGGGTTCAAATATGCAGCGACAATCAGTTCCACTATTATTGCCACAAAAACCTATCGTTGGTACAGGACTAGAAAATCAAATTGCATTAGATTCTGGCATAGTTATAAACGCACAACAAGACGGAATTGTCGAATCAGTAACTGCAAATAAAATTATTATTCGTGAAAACTCTGGACGACATTATAAATATGATTTACAAAAATATCAACGATCAAATCAGGAAACTTGTATTAATCATAGACCAATAGTTTGGGAAGGTGAAAAAATTAAATCCGGTCAAATGTTAACTGATGGACCAGGGATAATATCTAGTGAACTTTCTTTGGGACAAAATGTTTTAGTGGCTTATATGCCATGGCAGGGATATAATTTTGAGGATGCAATTTTAATTAATGAACGTTTAGTCTACGAAGATATTTTTACATCAATTCATATCGAACGGTATGAAATTGAAATTGACCGAACAGCAGAAATGTCTGAGCAAACAACAAATAATATTCCAAATTTAAATATATCTGATGTTCAAAACTTAAATGAAGATGGAATAGTTACAATTGGAACATTTGTAAAACCAGGCGATATTTTAGTAGGAAAAATTATCCCTAAAGATGATTCTGAACAATTACCAGAATCAAAATTACTTAGAGCAATTTTTGGTGCAAAGGCAAAAGGAGTTCGCGATACCTCATTTAGAATGCCTGAAGGAGAATATGGGCGAGTTATTGAAACTTTAACATTTAATCGTCGAACAAAATTAGCATATAAATTTGAAAAAATTCAAATTTTTATTGCACAAATACGAAAAATTCAAGTAGGTGATAAAATTGCAGGACGTCACGGGAATAAAGGAATAATTTCTCGTATTTTACCACGTCAAGATATGCCATTTCTTCCAGATGGTACCCCTATTGACATTATTTTAAACCCTTTAGGAGTTCCGTCTAGAATGAATGTAGGACAATTATATGAATGTTTATTAGGATTAGCTGGTCATAAATTAAACCGTCGTTTTAAAATTTTACCATTTGATGAAATGTATGGGTCAGAAGTTTCAAGAATTTTAATTAATAAAAAATTACGACAAGCTTCAATTGAAAATGATGAAGCTTGGCTTTTCAATCCGTATTCTCCAGGAAAAATGGTACTTCTTGATGGAAGAACAGGTAAAGAATTTGATAACCCAATTACAGTGGGTAATGCTTACATGCTAAAATTAATTCATTTAGTTGATGATAAAATGCATTCAAGAGCAACTGGTCCGTATTCATTAGTTACTCAACAACCATTAGGTGGAAAAGCTCAGCATGGGGGTCAAAGATTTGGTGAAATGGAAGTCTGGGCACTTGAAGGATTTGGTGCATCTTTTACATTAAAAGAACTCTTAACGATTAAATCTGATGATATGCAAGGTAGAAATGAAACTTTAAATTCGATAATTAAAGGTCAAGCAATACCAACTTCTGGTGTTCCGGAATCATTTAAAGTTTTAGTCCAAGAATTACGATCAATTGGGTTAGATCTAAGTACTTATAGAATTGATGAATTTAGTTCAGATCAATCGTATGAAATTGAATTAAATTTAATTGAAAAATATAATCCATTACTGAAAACATTTTCTCATACGTCAAATATAAATAATATTTCATTTTAAAAATTTAATATGATACGCTCTGAAAAAGAATTTGATTATATAAAAATAAAATTAGCTTCTCCTATAAGAATATTACAATGGTCGCACAGAAAATTACCCAATGGTCAATTTGTGGGAGAAGTTCAAAAATCTGAAACTATTAATTATCGAACATTTAAACCTGAAATGGATGGTTTATTTTGTGAAAGGATTTTTGGTCCAAGTAAAAGTTTAGAATGTGCATGTGGAAAGTATAAACGAGTCCGGTATGAAGGATTAATTTGTGAACGTTGTGGAGTCGAATTAACTGAGTCACGTGTTCGACGACATAGAATGGGCCATATTAATTTAATTTACCCAGTTACACATGTTTGGTATACGAATAGCCGGCCTAACTATATCGCGCTACTCCTTGAAGTTGAACAATGTGAAAAAAGACTTGATACTGGGTGGACAGAATTTGCTGACCCACGGGATAATACCGAAAGAGATAATAAAGATATACCAGAATATCTATCTTCAAATATTGAATGTCAGAATTATCTTAATAGTCCAAAAGCACTTTTAAATTGTAAAATATTTCTTAAAGAAAAATCCAAACCAAAAAAGTCCAATATTGTAAATTTTTATGATGAACGAATAAAACGAATAAAACTTGCATCTCTTGCTTATTTTATCGCTGAAGATGAGATTGCTTTTTATGGGCTTCATTGGGATTTACAGCAATACCGCCGTTGTAGAGAATTAGGATTCACGGGTTACCCATTAAAACCGCATTCAAAATCTTATACTCGACGTCGAAATACACCTAAATATTTATTACGATCAACCCCAAATTATTTAATTGGTGCTGTATTAATTAAACGTGAATTAGAAAAATTAAATCTTGATCAAGAGATAATCAAAACACGTAATTTTATTACCCTTTGTAGTAAAGTACTTCATAAAGAACAACCATTTTATAATTTTTCTCATTGGTCAAAAAAATGGGAATATCAACGAATTTATAAATTACGAGATCAATCAATTAAACGAATACGTATTTTAGAAAATTTATTAACTACAGGGGCAAATCCAGCTTGGATGATCATAACAATACTACCTGTTATTCCCCCTGCATTAAGACCAATGATTCAATTAGAAGGAGGGCGTTTTGCAACTTCGGACTTAAATGAATTATATAGAAGAATAATTACACGTAATAATCGTCTTCTTAGACTATTAGAGATTGATGCTCCTCAATTAATCATTCGAAATGAAAAACGAATGTTACAAGAGGCAGTTGATACACTAATTGATAATGGAAAACGAGGGAAAATTGCTTTAAGTGCTAGTAATCGCCCATTAAAATCATTATCCGATATTATAAAAGGAAAACATGGACGTTTTCGTCAGAATTTACTTGGAAAACGAGTAGATTATTCAGGACGATCAGTTATCGTTGTGGGTCCAAGTTTAAAATTAAACCAATGTGGATTACCATACGAAATGGCAATTGAATTATTTCAACCCTTTATAATTCGTGAACTAATTAATCAGGGTTTAGCAAGTAATATGAAAGTTGCAAAAAACTTGCTCCAACAAAATGAACCAATGATAGATCCTGTACTTGAAAAAGTATTATCAAATCATCCTATCTTTTTAAATCGAGCACCAACATTACATAGATTAGGAATCCAAGCTTTTGAACCTATTATTGTTCAAGGTCGTGCTATAAAGCTTCACCCTTTAGTTTGTTCCGCATTTAATGCCGATTTTGATGGTGACCAAATGGCTGTACATGTTCCACTTTCATTAGAAGCTCAAGCCGAATGTTATATGTTAATGTTAGCGCCGTATAATTTTTTATCACCTGCAAATGGGGAACCAATTATTATGCCAAGTCAAGATATGGTATTAGGTTGTTATTATTTAACGGTAAATAATATTACAGGATTATTAGGTACAAATCATTATTTTGCTGATTTAAATGATGTTATTTTAGCGTATAATCAAGATCAAATTGAAATCCATACTTCAATTTGGGTTCGATACAAACATAAAATTTCTAAACCGTCAAATCTTATAAAAAAAATTGAATTTAAAGATGGAAGTTATCTTGAATATTATGAAAATCTTCAAATTCGTAAAGATAAAAATAATAAAACTATTGTTCAATATTTACAAACTACAACTGGACGTGTTCTTTTAAATTACACAATTCAAGCAACCTTAAATCTTAATTTATAACGATTTAAAAAATTTGAATTAAAAAAAAAACCAAGTAAAAGAATTATGAAAGATTATATTTATCAAAATACACTTATTAATAAAAAACAATTAAAAGAGTTATTAGCATGGAGTTTTTCAAAATATGATTCAATGCAGGCTTCCTTATTAGCCGATGAATTAAAATATCTTGGATTTAAATACGCAACACAAGCTGGTATATCTATTAGCATTGAAGACTTAAAGGTTCCAGCAACAAAAAATAAAATGTTGGAAAAAGCGAATAAAGATATTTTGAATGCAGAAAAAATTTGTTTAAAAGGAAAAATTACAGATGTCGAACGCTTTCAAAAAATTATTGACACTTGGAGTATAGCTAGCGAATCATTAAAAGATAACGTCGTAACATATTTTAAAACATATGACCCTTTAAACTCAGTTTATATAATGGCATTTTCAGGGGCTAGGGGAAATTTATCGCAAGTACGTCAACTTGTTGGAATGCGGGGCCTTATGGCTGACCCGAGTGGTGAAATTATGCGTGTACCAATTAAAAAGAATTTTCGCGAAGGATTAACAATTACCGATTATTTAATGTCTGGTTATGGGGCTCGTAAAGGTATTGTTGATACGGCATTAAAAACAGCAAATTCAGGTTATTTAACCCGGCGTTTAATTGATATTGCGCAAGACATTATTATTAGAGAGAAAGATTGCTTAACATCTGCTTCATTTATAATTGATAACGATAATAAATTAGATAATGAGCAGATTATTGGTCGAGTCTTATCAAAACCAGTTTATGATCCAAAAACTCAAAAATTAATTGCTTCAGTTAATACACATATAACGTTAAAATTATTAAATATATTTAAACAAAAAGAAGTCCTAAAATTTCATATTCGTTCACCATTAACTTGTAGTTTATATCATTCTATTTGTCAAATGTGTTATGGATGGGACTTATCAAACCAAAATCTGGTTGATTTAGGAGAAGCAGTTGGAATTCTTGCTGGACAATCCATTGGGGAACCAGGAACACAATTAACAATGCGGACTTTTCATACGGGCGGTATTTTTACATCGGAAGCCCGACAACAAATTATTAGTCCAACAAATGGCATTATTAAATTTTCTAAAATTTTAAAGACAATTATATTACGGACAAATCGGGGGGATGACGTTTTAGTTACTAAAAATTCAGGATCATTAATTTTAATTCCTCAACAAAATGAGGAGAAAATTATCCAAATGGAATTATTACGAAATACAATGTTATTCGTAAAAAGTAATCAATATGTAAAAACAGCAACAATAATAGGTGAATTAATAAGTACAGAAAAACAAACATTAACAGAACGAAAACCAATATTAAGTGCTACCGCTGGTGAAATCTTTATTCCGAAATTAAAAACTACTTCGAATTTAATTACTCAAAATAGACTATTATGGATTTTGTCAGGGCAAGTGTATCAAGCCCCAAGTAATTCTTTTTTAAATTTTTATACTGATCATAAAATTAATAAAAACAGTTATATTTTTAGAACAAAATTAATAAATCAATATTCTGGATATATTAAAGTTTTTGATAATAAAAAAAATGTATTAGAACCAAAAATTCAGATTACAAATGAAACCTATTTTTTAAAAAATACTTATGCTCAAAAAATTCGTAAACCGAGAAATAATAAAAATTATTTAATTAATTGGAATAATTCAAAATACTTAGTTATCTTAAAAGATTCAAGTTTAAAAAATTGGAAACGCTACAATAATTATAAACCTTTTGCGCTTTCATTTAATAATAAGTTTAAAACTTTAACTGGTGGGATAATGTATTATGATCAACGCAGTAAACAAAAACATGATACTATAACTAAACTAGTTTCTTATAATATACCTTATGAAATAAGTAAAGAATATTATGAAAAAATAAGTAAAGAGCATTATGAAATGTATTTAAAAAGTTTAGAAACTAAAATTGATAAAAATGGATTTATTTTTTATCAGAACTTTTTAAACTACCAAGATATGGAAAATATTTTTTTAAGATTAAAATTAAAAAAGAAAATTATTCATAATTCTTTAATTTGGCTTTCTGAAGAAACTTATAAATTAAATTGTGATAAAAACATTTTATTAGTAGAGAATGGTAATTTTATATCAAAAAACTTTGAAATTATTCCAAATATTATCTCAAAAACTGCAGGAATAATAAACGTTTCGCAAAAAAATAATATTATTGAAGAAATTGGAATTAAGGCAGGATTTGTTTATCAAGGTAAACAATTTGAACAATTAGACAAAAGTGTATATTATCCAGGCGAAATTATTTTTGATAATATTGAAATAATGCGGCCTTCTTTATGTGAACATATTACAACAAAAGCCAATAATCAATTACTAATTCGACCTTTTACTCTTTATGAAATTCCTAAAGAAAAAATTTTAAAAAAACTATTTACTAATAATAATAAATCAGAACTAATTTTTAACGTAACTAACAAAACTAATTACTTATATAAAACAAATCAAAAAATTAAAACATGTAATAGTATAAATTTAATTTCTCAAAGTATAAATTTAAAGTCTAAGAACTCATTGCAAAATCAGATTACACTTGATTTAAGTAATTCTTTCAAAATGAAACGTTTAAATTTAAAAATTTTAGAGCAATTAGTATTTAATCAATATATCCCTGCACATTTAAAATATACAAATTTACAATCCTCTTTACTTGTTGAACCATCTCAGTTTATTGATTCTTATACAACTATAGGATATCTCGAATCGTATACTACGAATTCTTTAGAAATTGTAAAATTCAAATCAAAAAGTTTAAATAAAAAACAAGTTTTTTTAATATCTAATGATGATTGTATAACAGTTAAAAAAGAACAAGGAAAAAATAAAACTGTTAATGAATTAATAATTGATGATATTAAAGGAAATCAAACTGGAAAAGTTTTAATCGATAATGATAAATTTTTAACTATCCAAAAAGGACGCCCTTATTTTTTCCCAAACTGTAAAACTGATGATTCTAAAGAAAAAATTAATTTGCAATATAAATTATTAAACTTAAACAAGAATATTTCTAATTATAATACTTTTTTAAATTATTATGATATTACTAAACGCTCAATAATAGAAAAATTAGATCCAAATAAGAAATCATATGGATTTAAAATTAAATTTTCAAAAATGTTTATGAAAAAAAATGGGAAATTTTATAGTTCTCCAATCCCGTTATTTTTAAACAATTTTTCATTAACAAAAGAAAATTTAAAAAAAAATCAAATAAATACTCTTAAAATTAAAAAAACACAATTAAAAATTAAACAGTGTTTACCATTATTATTGAAAAGTTCGGATTTAGTTACAAATAAAATTAAAGAAAATGCCACATTTAATACTAATTTAACTGGGCTAAAATTTTTAAAATATCCTTTTAATAAATCAATCGGACTTCATTCAATAACCGAAGATTATTTTGAACAAGAAGTAAATAGTGTTTATTGTAAGAATGGTGAATTTATTGAAAAGGGTGAAGTCATTGGTTTGTTAAATTTTGAAAAAGAAATTACTGGAGATATTGTTCAAGGTTTGCCAAGAATAGAAGAATTACTAGAGGCACGAAAAAAGAAACCTACGAATAAACATTTAGCAACAAACCAAAAGAAAAGTTTATTAATTCAAAAAACAAGTATTGACTCGAGTTTTGAATTTCAAAAATTAGGAACAACAATAAAAGAAAATGATAAAATTAACCCCCATAATTTATTAAAAATTTACTTTAATTATTATGGAAGAAAAAAACAGTTCTTTTCGAATAAAGAAAAATTTACTATCTGTTACCGTTTAGCAAACAATTATGAAGCAAGTTATAAAACATTTAAGAAAATTCAGTTATTAATATTAAATGCTGTTCAATCAGTTTATCAATCACAAGGAGTTTCGATTGCAAATAAGCATTTAGAAGTAATTATTAAACAAATGACTACAAAAGTTTTAATTACTCATGAAGGACATACACCATTATTACCTCGTGAAGTAGTTGATTTATACCATATTCAATATATTAATCAAATTATTGAATCTCATAATAAACGTCCAGCCTATTATGTACCATTATTATTAGGAATTACAAAAGCCGCATTAAATAATCCAAGTTTTATCTCAGCAGCAAGTTTCCAAGAAACTACTCGTGTTTTAACAAAAGCTGCTATTGAAGGTAGAGTCGATTGGTTACGTGGTTTAAAAGAAAATATAATTATTGGACATTTAATTCCATCGGGAACAGGTTATCAAAGTTATACAAATTGTTTTAATTTAATTTCACACAATAAAACTGAAATTAATGTAGAAAAATTTAAAGTAAAAATCTAGAGTTATTTCTTTTCAATCTTGTAATGTTATTCTATACTAAACTAAACTACAATTATTTAATTAAGGAGTTATAAAATCTTATGGCTGATATTAATTTAGCCCAATTATTAGAAGCGGGTGTTCATTTTGGACACAAAGCTTATCGATGGAACCCAAAAATGTTTCCCTATATTTATACGGAACGAAATAATATCCATATTCTAGATTTAGTTCAAACAGCTCAATCATTAAAACGTGCAAATTCTTATGTTGCAAAAGCAGCTTCTGAAGAAAAAACATTTTTATTTATTGGAACAAAACGACAAGCCAGTGCTGTAATTGCTCAACAAGCAAATAGCTGTAATTCATATTATGTAAATCATAGATGGTTAGGCGGTATGTTAACAAACTGGGTAACATTAAAAAGTCGAATTGAGCGATTAAAAGCTTTAGAAGAACAAGAAGTAGATGGAATTTTTAATTTGTTACCAAAAAAAGAAGCATCATTACGTTTAAAAGAATTAGAAAAATTACGAAAACATTTAAATGGTGTTAAAAATATGACGAAATTGCCAGATGTAGCAATTATCATAGACCAAAAACGTGAAATGACTGCTATCCAAGAATGTCGTAAACTAAATATTCCTATTATTTCTATTTTAGATACTAATTGTGATCCTGATTTAGTAGATATTCCAATTCCTGGAAATGACGATGCTGTAAGATCAATTAAATTAATTTTAAACTCATTAACAGAGACAATTAATCAAAATAGATCGGTTTAAATATAAAAGTTTTTCTTTAAAATAATTTTGAATTTAGAGATAAAATATTTTATTTAAAATATGTTTAATTAATAAGAAAAAAAGTTTATCTAAATATAAACTCGTTTTCTTATTAATTAAAGATTATGTTAGTGAAACTTTTCCACCTGCAGCTTCAATTTGTGTTTTTGCTTCTTCTGCCGCATCTTTACCTAATGCTTCTTGAACCATTTTTGGTGCTGATTCTACAAGCTCTTTTGCTTCTTTTAAACCTAACCCAGTTAAAGTTCGAACAACTTTTAACACTGCAATTTTTTTATCAGCTGGAACTTCATCTAACATAACATTAAATTCTGTTTTTTCTTCTACTTCTTCAGCTGCTGCTGGCGCAGCTGCCATCATCATACCACCACCAGCACTTGCAGATGCATCAACACCAAAAGTGTCTTCAATTGCTGTTACTAATTCTGATGCTTCTAATAAAGTTAATGTTTTTAATTCTTCAACAATTTGAGTAATTTTGTCTGACATAAAATTTTTTATTTAAAATGTATATATATAGTTAATTTATAATTCTGCAATTAAATTTAAATCTAATTGGATAGATGGTCCCATACTAGCACAGATAAATAAACTTTTAAAGTATTTACCTTTTACACCACTAGGACGATTTTGTTCTATAGATTGATATAACGATGTTAAATTTTCAACTAGTTGATCTTTTGAAAAATTTGCTTTTCCAAAACTTACATGAACAACACCGGCTTTATCTGCTTTATATTCAAATTTTCCTTTTTTGAACTCAGATAAGGTTTCTGTTAAAGTTGTACTAACAGTTCCTGATTTTGGTGAAGGCATTAATCCTTTTGGACCTAAAACTCGACCAAGTTTTGCTAGTTTAGGCATCATATCTGGTGTTGCGACTAATAAATCAAAATTGATATTACCTTGACTAATATCATCAATTAATTCTTGACTTCCAACAATATCAGCCCCACCTTCTTTTGCCTCATTAAAATTTGCTTCGTTTGTTAAAACAGCAATGCACATAGATTTCCCTACCCCATGAGGTAAAGTTACAGTTGTGCGTAGTTGCTGATCTGCATATTTTGGATCAATGTTTAAATTAGCATGTAATTCAACAGATTCAATAAATTTAGCCGTAGCAGTTTCTTGAAGTAAAGTAATTGCTTCTTCTAAATTAGAATGAACAACATTTTTACTTTTTTTGAGGTTTTCATTTTGACGTCTGGATAATTTTCGCATATAATTTCTTTCTTAAAAACTTACAACTTAAATATTAATCTGTAACTGTAATACCCATATTTCGGGCAGTTCCTTCAACAATTCTTATCGCACTACTTATTTTAGTAGTATTCAAATCTGGTAATTTAATATTAGCGATTTCTTCTAACTGTGCTTTTGTTACTGATCCAACATTTACCCGATTTGGAGTTGACGAGCCTTTTTTAACTTTTGCAGCATTAGATAACAAAACTGATGCAGGCGGTGTTTTAAGAAGAAAAGTATAACTTCGATCTTCATAAACTGAAATTTCTACTGGAATAATAAGTCCAGCTTTTTCAGCTGTTCGCGCATTATATTCTTTACAAAAGGCTGCAATATTTACACCATGTTGACCTAAAGCGGGGCCTACAGGAGGAGCGGGTGTAGCTTTTCCAGCAGGTAACGCTAATTTAATCAATGCAGTTATTTTTTTTGCCATATAATTTTATTTTTATTTCTTGGTAAAATAGAGATATATAATTTTAACTTTAATTAATTAAAAGAAGATTTAACATTTGGTTTAAAGTTTTTACTTTTCATCATTCTTAAATCTTTACAATATTAATTAGTTACGGAAATTTTGAATAATTAAAATTCTATTTTTGAATAAACACCTCTTCTTTTTTAAGAGAAACGCGTCCTGAAGGACTTGAACCCTCGACATCTAATTTTGGAGACTAGCGTTCTACCAACTGAACTAAGGACGCACACAAGTATTCTAATAAATATATCTTTAAAAGACAAGGTTTCCTAGTTTATGTTAAGGTAAAATATAAATTTTAATGAATATGAAAAAATTTAATAGTAAGGTACAATTTTCAATATCAGATACTCCTTTACCACATAACTTCATCGCAGAAAAAATTATTTTAAGTTGTTTATTAATTAACTATGAAGCTATTGAAGTTACAATAAAAACTGTTCGAGTTGAAACTTTTTACTTTATAAATCATCAAGAAATTTATAAAGCTATTGTAGAAATGTATCGTAAAAAACTTACAATAAATGTTTTTTCAGTAAACGATTTTTTAAAAGAAACGGGTTGTTTAGATAAAATTGGAGGTCCAAAAGTTTTATTAGAACTTCTTAATCAAATTCCTAATCTAGTCTATTTAGAAGAATATATTCAGTTAATACAAGACAAGTTTTTAAGACGTTCATTAATTAATTTAGGATATGAAGCAATTAACTCAGCTTATATTACAAATATTCCGTTAGAAAAGATTCTAACTGATTTCGAAAAAAAATCATTTAAATTAACAAATGAATTAATTGAAGAAAAAAAGTTAACTACTGCAGAATTATTTTCAAGTGTTTTCTTAGAATTAAAAAAAAAGGCTTTAAAACCTGAATTACCAGGCTTAGGATCTGGGTTTTATGATTTAGACTCTTTAACACAGGGTTTTCAAAAATCTGATTTAATTATTCTTGCAGGTCGCCCCTCAATGGGAAAGACCGCTTTTGCTTTAAATATGACAGAAAATATACTTAAAAAATATAAAGTACCAATATTATTTTTTAGTCTTGAAATGTCAAAAGAACAATTAATATACCGTTTATTATCAAATGAAACGGGAATAAGCCAAACTCGTTTAAAAATTGGAAATTTATACAAAGAAGATTGGTATAAACTAAAAGAAAGTATTCAAAATTATTCACGCCTACCATTTTTTATTGATGACCAAGCAAACTTAACAATCCAAGAGATTCGTTCTAAAATAAAAAAGATACTATTTGAACAAAATGAAATTGGGTTAATTGTTATTGATTATTTACAATTACTTTTAAATTCAAAATTAAAATCTGAAAACCGTGTTCAAGAGCTTTCTCAAATTACTAGAGCACTTAAAAATCTGGCTAAAGAATTTCAAATTCCAATTATTGCATTATCTCAATTAAGTCGAAATGTTGAAACTCGAATTAATAAACGACCTATTTTATCTGATTTACGTGAAAGTGGATCCATCGAACAAGATGCAGATTTAGTATTAATGTTATATCGAGAAAATTACTATACCCCAACGGCTGAAAAAAATGAAAAAATTACCCCAGCTGAACTAATAATCGCAAAACATCGTAACGGACCACTAGGTATAATAGAACTATCATTCCAAAATGACCCCATCAAATTTTTTAATACTTTTCTTAATCATTCATAAATGCCCAGATCCAGATTCGAACTGGAGACACGAGGATCTTCAATCCACTGCTCTACCAACTGAGCTATCCGGGCTCAATTTCTATTATAGCATATTCTACTTAAAATAACAATACTAACTAATATTGTTATTTTAAGTAGAATATACTAAATAATATAACAACCTTTCGAATTCACTTTGTTCTAGTATTTTAACAACTATACAAAGAAAGTATAATTTTAATGACATGATGAAAAATAATAAATAATAAGTAATAAGTAAAAGCTATAATTCGTTCGATAATATACTATATTTTCCCACTTAGATAAAGAAATTATCGATATGATTACAATAAGTCATATGTTAGATTTTATAATAAACCTAAGTTCTTTCTTTATAAATTTAAATTAAAAAAATATTTTTACTTTGATAGTTATGATCCACAATATTAAGGACTTATTTTTATGGATTGTAGATATAGTTAAAATACTAAAATACTTTTTAAGTCTTATGCTGCTATTTTGCAATTCTGACATATTTAGATTTGTTAAGTAAATTATATTAATTACTATATCCAATATATACTTTCTTATATTTTAATTAAAATGTCAAGGGTTTGTAAAAAGAGTAACCTTCTTTTATATTATAAAAAAAGAAATAACCTAATGTTTTTATAGGTAATTATTAACTCGGGAATATTTCTATAAGTAATATCTACGAATTAATAATTTGAAAACAAATTAATAAAAATAAATTTTAATACTCTAGAATATAATTTTATTTAAACTTAAAAAATGAATAAACAGGGAAATTTAAGATTTGCGAAGAGTGCAAAATGGCTAAATAGTACTTTAATTAAATAATTTGTTATAAATATAATTAAGAAATTAAAAATTGCAATAATCTCATAATCTGATAAATACTTCTCTGATTTATTGTATAAATCGGTATACTTCTTTTATCTGCTAAATTTTTTAGTCTGAAATTTTGTCTCAAATGTTTTTTTAAACCTATAATAAGATTTGCTTGTTTAATTTGAGTTGTAATAATAATTTTATTACCAAGTTTTGTTAAAATTTCTCTAATTAAATTTTTTGATAAAGAATATGGATATATAATAAGAGTTGTATTTTTTAAAGTTAATAAGTTTAAAGTTTTTGGTTCATCTATTTCAAACCAATTTCTATGGATTGAAATCATCTCTTTATGTAAAAACCGTGAATTTTTTATTAGAAAATCTTTTTGTAACTTTTTATAATTAATAAATAATTTTTGATTTTTTTTTTTATTACGAATTTGTGAAATATTAAAATTTTTACGTAAGATTAGATCAACAGAATTCTCTACATTCTCATGAATTGTCCAAGAATATGTATTATTAACTTCAATTGCAAGCTGAAAAGCAGAGTATGATTTTCGTTCTAAAATACTTTTTTGAGTACCTCTTCGTTTAGCTTCTTCATCACTTATTGTTACATATTGAACTCCACCTATTAAATCAGATAGAGATGGGTTTTTAATTAAATTTTCTAAACAATTTCCATGAGTTGTACCTACTAATTGAACACCTTTTTCTGCAATAGTTCTTGTAGCTAAAGCTTCAAGTTTTGTTCCAATTTCATCAATAACAATTACTTGAGGCATATGATTTTCAATTGCTTCTAACATTATTTTGTATTGAAGTTCAGTTTTTGGTACTTGCATACGTCGCGCTCTCCCAATACCGCTGTGTGGTACATCACTATCTCCTGCAATTTCATTAGACGTATCGATAATAATAACCCGTTTTTCCATTTCATCCGAAAGTACACGAGTAATTTCGCGAATAATAGTTGTTTTTCCAACACCTGGTTTTCCTAATATTAAAATAGATTCTCCAGACTCAAGTAGGTCTCTAATAATTGAAATTGTACCAAAAATCGCACGTCCAACGCGACAGGTTAAACCATTAATCAAAAATTGCCGATTCCTAATACAACTTATCCGATGAAGTGTTCGTTCAATCCCTGCACGGTTTTCTCCACTAAACTTACTTATACGTTTAGTTATATAATCTATATCTTGCCACGAGA